ATATGGGATATTTTAAGAAGTGAACATCCTTATTAGTATAGGGATCTGGGGAAATAATAGGAAAGGAAATTTCACTATATTTTTGACCGGTAACAGGACCCATCACAAGAATATTTTTTTTAGAGGGGCGGTAGCTCTGAAAAGACAGATTTACTGTCCTTTCCTTCATCTCAGGAGAAATACGATCGGGGGGGGCTAATTCAAACCCCTCAGGTAAAATAAGAACAGCCCCAATACTCAAGGACCCTCTTTTACCATTTGAAAGAACTTGTTTCAGTTTTGTATCATAAGGAATTCGAACAACTGCTTCAAATACAGTATCGGGAAGTACCGCCCGTGGAACCTCAATATCTACAGGCTTATTAGCTAAATGACAATTGGCACATACAATACGACCAGTTGCCTCTCGTGGATTTTCATAAACTTGTTGCGCAAAAATGGGATATGCATTTGAAATGGATGCCTGAGTTATTATATATATTATTGGCAATAAGTAAATGTATAGAATTTTTTTTTCCTTTATCCAAGAACGGGTATTTCTCATTTGCATGGTCCAATAGTTGATACCAACAATTTCTACAATAAAATAGGTAGGTCACTTGGATAATTCCCTATCTATGATTCTGCTATTTACTGGAAAATTATTATTGGAATATAGGAATAATCTCTTGAATCGGTGTAAATATAAAATAGAAAGAGTAAACAGGATTTGGAATGCTTTATTTATGGACAAACACTTCAATCATTTTTCATTCAGCCATTGAGTGATAAATCAATACAAGTGCCGGGGATATACGATTTAAATAATGGAAGATACCATATTTAAAAATTGTATCTAGAATAACTGGAAAAGTGGAAGCAAGAACAGATATAATTTGATCGTTATGATCAAATCCAAAATCGTTGTAGATAGAGTCAATGATTAGTTCCCAACCGTGGGGCGAATGGAAGCCGATACATAAATCAGTTACTAAAAGAATGGAAAAAGCTTTTATTGTATCGTTTAAATTATATAAGAATTCCTGAACCCGAGAGTTAAGAATAACAAGCTCGTCATTACCCAGAATAGAAAAAACACTTAGAATAATGAAAGACATTATGTTTATTGAGAAATGAAAAATCGTATTCATATGGTATTGGTTATACATCTTGATTAATTGAACTGTTTCTTTGTGGATTCCTATATTAAGCTTTTGTATATGTGTTTCTGAAGATTCATTTATCATTTCGTCCAACAGGAGTAGTCTCTCTAATTCTATGAATTTTTCTAGAATACTAGTTTCTTGAATATCATTCAAAAAGGTTTCAGATTGTCTCTTATTCCACCAATTAATAGACCATGATTCCATACTTTTATTAAATGATAGAGAGATCCACCAGGGAAAAAATACTAAAGATATAAGAGATAGAATGTGAATAAATACTTTATTTTTTGTCATTTTTTCATTTAATGAATTGTTAAGGAATCCACCCAACCTCACTTGTTGATTCTACACGCTCGAATATTTTGATTCTATTACGTACAAAGTATTTTATTTTTGTTAGGCTTTTAATCTATAAAGAATACATAGAATCAAAGTCACTTTCAAATGAAGACGAAATAAAAAAAAAAATAAAATTATTCATTTCAATTCAATTGGTACACGCAAGAAATAGGCCAATTCCGCAACTTTTTGTTCAATTTCTCGTGGATTCAAATTCTCATCAATATGAATTAATGGAATAGACCCCTGGCCCCTGATTTCCATATAAAGGAAAACGACAATACGAGTATAAATACCCTCTTTAACTTCGATTCGTATGGCCTGAATATCTTCCATAAGGAATCGGAGAAAGATACGACGATTTTTTCCGGGAAATCCCCAACGAAAAATACAAACTGTTCCTTCTTTTCTATCGAATATATCATAACCACTACCTATATTCCAAGAAATTATGCACCACAAATAGGAACTAATAAAGAGACCAGCTATCCCATAAAAGGACACCACAATTCCTTGTGGAAAAAAAAGGATTTGTTGATCCGGAAATAAAGATCTAAAATTACTATCTAGATAACTACAAATTCCAACCACTAAGAATCCTAACGAACCTAAAAAAAGTATAAAGGCCCAGTAGAAATTTATTATTTTTCGGGAGCCTGTTATAAGTTCTATCCATATATGGTCTGATCGCCAATTCATACTAGATTTATATTGGAATTGAGAGAATAATCCCAATTTGACTTTCCTATTTTTGTTTACGAAGTAACGCTCATCAACTAGCACTTTTCTTATATGAACCTATGGCATCTCATCGTATTCTAGATATTTACATAGAACCATACGACCCCCCACTTCGTATCTTGTTGAGTTGAAAATAGCTATTCTAATTCGTTTACCCATATCCTGTTTCCGACTGAATAAGCGTTCGTTCATTTATGTTCGTGGTAAGTCCAATATTATACCCTATTTCACTAACTATATTATTTGTATTTGTGTTATAATGCAAGTCTAATTACGTCTTAAAACAATGAATGAGATTTTGTCCCGGCGAATTTAAACAATCTTGTTTTTTTGTACATGAAGAAATAAAGAAGCCATTGCAAATGCCGGAATTACTAGGCCCACTAAGGGGACAAAAATAGAGGGTAAATTAAAAATTGTCATAGCAACGGTACCTCGATTTACTATTTATACCTGTTATTGTTACATTAATTGTTACGTTGTTATAAAATAGGGACATCTTATATTATAAATTATCTTTTAAAAATTAGAATTCGTATCGTATATTATTATACTTAAGTATATCGAATAACCTACTTGAATATAAAATTTAGAACTTAATACTTACTAAATAGCCTTATTCATATTGTTCATATTTCTACATAAACTATATGTATGACAATCGATTTTTGTAGTCTTTATTTTTTTATTATTTTTTTCTTGTCTTTAAATTAAATTTTGAAATTTTATAAAGAAAGTATTTCTTAATAAATACTGAAAGATTCGTTCTAATCCGATCCAACAGGGATTCGTAGTAAAACTAAAAGCTCGGTAAGATATAGATATATAAAGATTCCTATTTCTATTTGAATTATACATACTATAAGAAAATAAGATAAAGAAACGAACATTAAATTTTTTTGATTTGTTCCGCCCGTTCTCGCGTAAGGAATAAATTACTTTTTTATCTTGCTGATTATTACTTTCTATAAAACTATAAAATTTAAATATTAAAATAAAAAAAAAATAAGTCCTCCTTGAGTTAATTTTTATTCAAAGGAAAGAAAGTGTGGAGTTGAAAAAATTCACTCATAACGTCTTTTAAAAGATTACGTGGTACGATTGAATCAAATAAGCCCTTATGGAATAAATATTCAGACACCTGCGAACCCTCGGGTACTGTCTTATTCAATGTTTGTTCAATTACTCTTTTACCTGCAAATGCAATATAGGCATTTGGTTCGGCAATAATAATATCGCCTAACATACCAAAGCTGGCTGTAACCCCACCAGTAGTGGGAGATGTAAGGATGGATATATAGAATAATTTTTTATTTGATTGATAATCATATAAAGCAGAAGATATTTTAGCCATTTGCATCAAGCTCATACTTCCTTCTTGCATGCGTGCCCCCCCGGAAGCACATACTATAATAAGGGGTAGAAATTGGTGGGTAGCATACTCGATCAAACGGGTTATTTTCTCCCCTACTACGGATCCCATACTACCCCCCATAAACTGAAAATCCATGACCCCAACTGCTATGGGAATACCGTTTAGCTGACCTATGCCCGTTTGAACAGCTTCCGGCAATCCTGTCTTTTTTTGATAAAAGTCGATACGATCTTTATAAGGTTTCTCCTCTGAATGAAACTCAATGGGGTCCAGAGATATCATATCTTCATCCATAGGATACCAAGTACCCGGATCAATCAAAAGTTTGATTCTATCCAAACTGCTCATTTTCAAATGATATCCACATTGTTCGCAAATATTCATTTTTGACTTAAACAATTTCTTATAATTTAATTCATAACAATTCTCGCATTGAACCCATAAATTCCTGTATTTTTGAGTTACATCGAGATCATTAAAACTTTCTCTTATAGTTAAATCATTACCATTCGTACTAATTCTTATACCAAAACTCTCGCTTTCACTACTATTTCCATTTTCACCACAAATGAAACTGTAAAAATAACTGTCACTGTAGTTGCAACTATCACTTAAAATGTAATTATGAATAAGGATTTTAGAATGAAGATAATTTTCAATGAAACTAGTAATGTGCTTATTCCAATCACTTTTAGTATCATACATGTAACGATCATAATAGGAATCATCACTCCGCGATCCATTATTCCGATAATGATAATCCTGATAATTATAAAAAATATTTTCTAGTTCACTCAGAAAAGAATGATCATTATTAACCTCCAAAATCATATTTTTAATATAAAAATTTATGTAATAACCATCGACATTTCTATCCTTAACTAACAAAGTGTCATCGTCCATTAATTTAAGAATGTCTCTGACACCAAATAAATGATCAAGATTACTGTAACTAGAACTGTCATTATCACCCCAATTATGATTATGAATGTTTTTATCCGGATCGGTTAAAAAACCGTCTTCACTTTCACTGGTATTTTCAATAGAACCAATACTGTCCATTGAGTTACTTAGCCCACACCCGTGCTCAAACTCTTCCTTAGACATGAAACACCATTTTTCCATATACTTTATTGACCCTTAATACATGAAAAGACAATAGATGAATAGTCATTCGATGCAAATTTTTTTAAGATACTTTTTTCTACCAAAATCAGCATAATGAAAACGATTATAAATATAAAAAATTGAAAAATGAGAATTATATAGAATATAAAATGAAACTATAAAGAAAAAATAGAAATAGAATAAAGTAGTTTATTCTATTTCTATTTTTTATCTCCTAATTTATTGTCGTAAAATCTTGTCTACTATTTATTTATATTCCAATACACACATAA